GGTTACTCCTACAGCACGTCCTTGTATAATGCTCAAGGCTCTAGGCTGAGTAGCAGGAGCAACTTTTAATTTGTTATGAGCCCAAACGATAGATTCAATAAGTTCTTGCCAATAACCACGGCCACTAAATAAAAACATTAAACTGAAAGCCCAGACAAAATGAGCGCCTAAGAAAAAAAGACCATATGCAGATAATGAAGAACCATAAGACTGAATTACTTGGGATGCCTGTGCCCACAAGAAATCTCGGAGCCAACCATTAATCGTAATGGAACTCTGTGCAAAGTTTCCCCCTGTGATATGAGTTACTATCCCTTGATCACTTACAGTACCCCAAACATCCGACTGCATTTTCCAACTGAAATGGAAAATGACTACCGAAATTGCATTGTACATCCAGAATAGACCTAAGAAAACATGATCCCAGGCGGAGACTTGACATGTTCCCCCTCGTCCAGGACCGTCGCAAGGGAATCGAAAACCAAGATTTGCTTTATCAGGTATCAAACGGGAACTACGAGCAAATAAAACACCTTTCAAAAGTATTAATACAGTCACATGGATGGTAAATGCGTGAATGTGATGGACTAAAAAATCTGCGGTTCCTAATGGAATAGGTAACAAAGCGACTTTGCCGCCTACAGCTACTAACTCGCCACCTCCCCACGTTAAGCTGGTACTTGTTGTTGCACCAGGAGCTGTTACGCCAGGTGCGTCAGCATGGATATTTTGTACCCATTGAGCAAAGATGGGTTGTAATTGTATGGCGGTATCCGAAAACATATCTTGGGGACGGCCTAAAGCACTCATGGTATCATTATGAATGTATAAACCAAAACTGTGAAACCCTAGAAATATACATACCCAGTTAAGGTGGGATATGATTGCATCGCGGTGTCTAAGGACGCGATCTAATAGATCGTTGTATCGAGTAGTTGGATCATAGTCTCTTACCATAAAAATGGCTGCATGTGCAGCAGCACCAACTATTAGAAACCCGCCAATCCACATGTGGTGTGTGAACAAGGAAAGTTGTGTACCATAGTCAGTAGCTAGGTATGGATAGGGGGGCATAGAGTACATATGATGAGCTACAACAATAGTTGTAGAGCCTAGCATAGCTAGGTTAAGAGATAATTGAGCATGCCATGACGTTGTTAGGATTTCATAGAGACCCTTATGGCCTTGTCCTGTAAATGGGCCTTTATGAGCCTCCAAAATATCTTTAAGTCCATGACCAATACCCCAGTTGGTCCTATACATATGACCAGCGATCAGGAAAAGAATAGCAATAGCTAAATGATGGTGCGCAATATCGCTCAACCATAAGCCTCCGGTTATTGGATCTAGTCCTCCGCGAAAAGTAAGAAATTCTGCGTATTTGGACCAATTCAAAGTGAAAAAGGGGGTTGCTCCTTCGGCAAAACTAGGATAAAGTTGAGCCAAAAGGTCACGATTCAAGATAAATTCATGAGGAAGTGGTATCTCTTTAGGATCAACCCCAGCGTCAAGAAATTGGTTAATCGGTAAAGATACATGGATTTGGTGTCCCGCCCAAGAAAGAGATCCAAGTCCTAATAACCCCGCTAAGTGGTGATTCAACATGGATTCTACATCTTGGAACCAGGCCAATTTGGGAGCGGCTTTGTGATAATGGAACCAACCAGCAAAAAGCATTAACGATGCAAAAATCAATGCACCGATTGCGGTACAATAGAGTTGTAACTCACTAGTTATTCCAGATGCTCGCCAAATCTGAAAAAAACCGGAGGTTATTTGGATTCCTCGGAAACCCCCACCGACATCACCATTCAAAATTTCTTGCCCCACTATTGGCCAAACTACCTGAGCACTGGGTCCAATGTGAGTAGGATCGCTTAGCCATGCTTCATAATTGGAAAAACGGGCACCGTGGAAGTACATGCCACTCAACCAAAGAAAGATAATGGAGAGTTGCCCGAAATGAGCACTAAAGATTTTTCGAGAGATCTCCTCCAAATCACCGGTATGACTATCGAAATCGTGAGCATCAGCATGTAGGTTCCAGATCCAAGTGGTAGTATCGGGGCCCTTAGCTATTGTTCTTGAGAAATGCCCGGGTCTGGCCCATTCCTCAAAAGATGTTTTTACAGGATCCCTATCCACAGCAATTTTAACTTCTGGTTCCGGTGAACGAATAATCATTAAGTCCTCCTCTTTCCGGACAAGACATACAAAGAGACCCGCCAACTGTCTTTTTAGTGAATCTTTGAAGGATAGATATTATGATTAGTCCTTTTCTTTACTATCTATCGCCCTTCTATTTTTTTTTTTTAGTTATTCACTGGAGCAATTATATATTGAAGTCAATCCGAGGCAAGTGTTCGGATCTATTATGACATAAGGATTAGGTGCCTAACGGACATTGGTTTATCCTGGAAAATTATTTCCCGACGTAACAAAAAAAGATTTTTTTTATAATTTAAGAAGCTAGTATATTTTTTTTTAGGGTATAAGCCCCACATCTACTTTCCTTGAGTGAGCATAATATAAATATTTTTATTCGATTCCAAATTCCAAGAAACTCATTAGAATTATTAAAAAAATCGTCCTTTAAGTAGGAATATTTAGATTGCCCCCTTTATTTACTTTATTACCTCTGTTCTAGAGACTATCCCTATTGTTTATCCTTATGAAATATGATATAAAATCGAAATGATATAAAATCAAAGGTAGAAGAAAGGGATATAATGAAATTCTTGATTCGATCTTCCTACCAAAATTATTTGATTAATGGATCAACAACCAAACCGCCCATTTTATGAAAATGAAGAGTGGTCTTATTCAAATTCAAAGCGCTTCGTAATCTTCAACCAGTTCTGTGCTTCAATATAATTTCCCGGAGTAAGCGCTATAGCTTGTTTCCAATACTCAGCAGCTTGATCAAACCAAGCTTCCGCAATTTCCGAATCGCCCTGTAGAATGGCCTGTTCTCCTCGGTTGGAATAGGCAGTTCCTTCCCCTAGAACCGTACTTGAGAGTTTCCTACCTCATACGGCTCAGAAATTGCTATCTTAATTTCCCCTATCTTAACTGAATTTGATTTCTCAAAAATCGATCCAATTTCTTCTTGAGTTAAGCTTAATTACCTAAGTTTCAAACCCTAATTTTGATCAATAATCAGTTTGATCTTTTCTCCCACCTTCAGAAGAATGAAGCATAGATAGACCTATATCCTTCGTTCGAATTTTCTGAAAGGTAACTATCTCGGTTTCGTGTCTTTCATATATGAAATTTCTATAGAATCCTTGAAAAAGACTTTTTCCCATAAGCAAAGAAAAAAGAACTTACTATCTTTGGGATCTGATACTACACCGCTGCTTAATCCTTTAGTGGATCAGCTCTATTACATAAGCAGATTCCTAAATTTTACCCCATATCATGGTATAATTAAGCAGTTTTTTTTTAGTTGTATCGACCCAGTCGCTCACTAATTGATCTTTACGGTGCTTTCTCTATCAATTTGAGACTTTATCCATAGAGTAGTAGTATAGGCTCGACTTTCTTCTTATTTTGATTCTCGTGAAGTGTTCTTCCTTCCTACAGCTGATAGGGCAAAATCATTGTTTTGATGATCCCCATGTAGAAAGCCCTTTTTCTAGTAAATACTAGAAAATTTCATCTTTTTTTCTTCTTTCTTTCTATAGTGGAGATAGTCGCACGTAATGACAGATCACGGCCATATTATTAAAAGCTTGCGGTAAGAAGGGGTTTCGTTCTAGCGCCCGGAAATAATATTCCAAAGCCTTTGTATGCTCTCCATTGCTTGTGTGTATAAGGCCGATGTTATATAGTATATAACTTCGATCATAGGGATCAATTTCTAGTCGCGTAGCTTCATAATAATTCTGCAAAGCTTCCGCATAATTTCCTTCGGATTGAGCCAACATCCGTTACGGTCGTTCATTCTATTCAAAAAATCTCCGTTCCAAAACCGTACATGAGGTTTTCATCTCATACGGCTCCTCCCTTCTGTACATAGTACTATTCAAAAAATCTCCGTTCCAAAACCGTACATGAGGTTTTCATCTCATACGGCTCCTCCCTTCTGTACATAGTACTAAGCAAAAAATCTATAGAATGAAAATAGAATTAGTCCCATCTCATTATGGACCGAAAGGGGCTGGTATTTTTCCAAGAAATCTCTAGCCAACCTTCCCCTAAGAGGTTTTTCTTAACACCAATGAATTCGATTAATGCTAGAGGAAAACGATAGCTCCAGGAATTTCTTTGTTCTCAACGCCTCCTATTTAGAGGAATTAGCCACTTCAACGACCTTTGATGGTTATAAGGGTATCCAACGTACAAACCTGATGGTTGTTTGCTATCCCAACCATTCTTCCCAATCCTGATACCGATCAGGAAAGGGTTAATTTCTAACAAAGTTTTTCTCTTGTTGATTCCTATTTCGAGGTGTAGTGCTTTTCTCCCCTATGCTGCCTATTGGTCCTAGTAGAGTAGGAGTAGCCTGTAATACAGAACCTATCCTGTAGGTGTAACCTTTCGCTCAATACTCAAATCTACAATTGAAGCATCTAAGGCCACATCAATCGAGGATACACGACAGAAGGAATTGGTAGTTCACCTCACCTTCCCCAAGCGTGGGTTTTCTTTACTAATTTAGTTCTTTCTATGTGAACCCCCTCTCTTTCTCGTAAGACTGAGATGTAGGTAGGGCTAAAAAAACAAAAAAAAAAAGAGTCAAATCGCACCATCTCTATAATAAGTAAATGCCCTTTTTTCCCCGGAGGTTGTCGGAATTATTTGCAATAAAATATTGGCTACAATCGAGGAGGTCTTATCAATGAAATTTCCATTTATACGGGATCTAGGCATAATTCCCAATCCATTCTATATAGAATTCTTTTCATTCTATCACAAAATAACATAAAAACTTATAAATAGCTCCGTATGCTCTAAATGGATAAAAGAGGTATGGATTTTCCGCTCAGCTCAAATTGTCTCCTTTTCCTTCTGTTTGGACAAGAAGAGATATGAAATATTTGACTAAGATTGGATTTCATTCCACTTTCCTATTTCTCAACAACAACTTCTGTCATCAGCTATTTGGCGTTTTCAAAGTCATTAATTATCCCATACCCTTTTTTTATTTAGATTGTATGGCGTAACATACCTTATGCAAATAGAATTCTAGGGTTCCTTGGTTCCTTTATTTTCTTATGGAATAATAAGGATTCTTCTATTCTCTTTTTATTTTTGTTTTCCCCAACAAAGAAAAACTTTTGAGGGAGCAGAATTCCTAGTAAAAAAAAGGATCCTTACACTTAGATAAAAAAAAGAATTTTTCCACCTGCAGTAATAGAATAGAGCCATGGAATCCCCGAACGGTTGTGGCTGTACCTGTACTGCAGGAATACGAAAACTCGCTATTCACTCAGTTTATTTTCCATAATAAGATTATGTAGGAGAGATGGCCGAGCGGTTCAAGGCGTAGCATTGGAACTGCTATGTAGACTTTTGTTTACCGAGGGTTCGAATCCCTCTCTTTCCGTTTCTCTTAATTCATCAACGTTACCGATCACAATGTATCAAATCAAATAACAATTTATTTGAGCAATAATACCTTTATTTAATAGAATTCTCTCAACCAAATTACTTTGGTATGTAAAATATAACAAAAAAGAAAAAAGATCCTAGGGTTAATCTATTTCTGTTAGGTGAATGGGAAAATACGAATTAAGAGCCTTAGGTCGATTTAGTTCGGGGAAAGGGGAAGGGGAAAAAAATTCTATGAACCTTTCCTTTTCTTTTGCGTTAAGCTCAAGTCTGACGAGAGTAATATTCTACAACTAACAACTCATTTATTTTCAGACCGACCCACTTTCTATCTAGGATTTTTTGTACTAATCCTTTATATTGCAATGTATCAACCGTCAAATGCTTTGGCAATTTGCCCGGATCGGATGAAGCAATAGAATTTTGAACCAGACGTTTTGATCTTTGGTTATCCTTCGTAGTAATAATATCTCGGGGTTTGCAACGAAAACTTGGTATATCAACTATACGACCATTAACTAAAATATGTCTATGATTAACTAATTGCCGGGCCCCAGGAATGGTTGAAGCCATACCCAATCGAAAAACAATATTATCCAAACGCATTTCAAGTAATTGTAGTAAAACTTGACCTGTTGACTTTTTTGCTTTTCCCGCGATATGTACATATCTAAGTAATTGTCGTTCTGTCAGACCATAATGAAAACGCAATTTCTGTTTTTCTTGAAGACGAATACGATATTGCTCTTTTTTCCCAGAATGGAATTTCTTTTTCAGATTACTTCCGGATTTAGGCGTTTTTCTAGTGAGTCCTGGTAAAGCTCCCAGACGGCGTATTTTTTTTAAACGAGGTCCTCGATAACGGGACATGAAGACTCCTTTTTTTATTGAAATTACATTTTACACAATAAATTTCATTGTATTTACATTACAGAATACATCGAAATTAAAACTGAATTAAACTAAAGGATAAACAGAGTAAAATCTACTAAAGTACCACAAAAATGAAAAATGGAATTTCATCAACATCTGGATTTTTTGTATATATATTATTTATTTTAATGTTTTGTATCTAGCAAAATAGTAAGGTAGAACGACGTAATGGACTCTGGATTCTCCATTTAATTCGGAGAAAAAAAAGAGATTTTTGTTTATGGAACATCAACAGATAAAAAAGCCGACTATCGGATTTGAACCGATGACCCTCGCATTACAAATGCGATGCTCTAACCTCTGAGCTAAGTGGGCTTACATAACAGAAATAGTGTAACAAATAGAAATATATATAGGAAATCTGTAAAATGAAAAAGGCAGATCTTAATTATTAATCTTACTTATTAACTAGTTCCAAATTTGGAATTCTGCTTAGAAAAAAAAAGAAAAGAATGAATATCAAGCGTTATAGTATAATTTTGAATATTCTAAAAAAGGAAAGAAGGGGATGGGAGAGAGAAAAACTTTTGGATCTATTGATTCCGATTGAATTGCAAATATATCAACGGTAGAATCAATTCAATTCTGAATTGCAATAAGCGGGGTCTCTTGAATAGAGACGAGCTGCTAGACTACGTCGAATAATGAATTCAATGATTTAAAAAAAAAAAACTAAGAGATGTAGGAAATTACACAAGGAATCTGGGTTTCAAAGAAAAAAAGGACAATGGGGATATGGCGAAATCGGTAGACGCTACGGACTTGATTGTATTGAGCCTTGGTATGGAAACCTGCTAAGTGGTAACTTCCAAATTCAGAGAAACCCTGGAATGAAAAATGGGCAATCCTGAGCCAAATCCCTTTTTTGGAAAAACAAGTGGTTCTCAAACTAGAACCCAAAGGAAAAGGATAGGTGCAGAGACTCAATGGAAGCTGTTCTAACGAATCGAGGTGTAATTACGTTGTGTTGGTAGTGCAACTTCCTCTAAATTACTAAATTAGAGAAAGAAG